ATGTTCCATTAGTAACACTCCCTTGATACTTTCCAAGGGTGTCACTGCCTATTTTATTTTGCTTGTGCTTAATGTTTCCCGATTCTACTAGAAATCATATACGAACTTGTTATAGATGTATTTATTGGATTGGTTCATCAATAGTGTTGGGTCAGAATCCCCCCCCCCTTTTTTTTTGACTCTGCACCATTGATTCCACTATTATTAGTGAGCAATAATGGAATAATTCCTTCATATTCATAGAGATAGGGGACATAATTCACATGGATATAGTAAGTCTCGCTTGGGCTGCTTTAATGGTAGTCTTTACATTTTCCCTTTCGCTCGTAGTATGGGGAAGAAGTGGACTCTAAGGGTACTACTAATTGAGTTGAGGAATCAAATCAAACTGTATCAATTGTTTTATAAATCATTCTCGTTTTTAACTTTAACTATTGAGAAAATATTAATTTAAAAATAGTAATGAAATTTAAATAAAAATATCTTTATTTCGAAATTCCATTGGATTCTGGTGGAATAATGTATTATATGAATAATACCCTTTCAATCAAACAGATATTTCAATGATTCCCATGTTCGTATTTCGAAAGTAAAGGGGATACAAATGATAGGAAATTTCTTCCAACCGAATTCTTACTAAATTTTCTATTTTGGTGAACCGGCTCTTACCAGAATTATATATGGACAACGAGGAACAACGGACCCTTTTTATTTGTTTCCCTCTTTACTGTTCAAAGAGAAAGTCGTTCTGTTATTAAGTGGATACGCACTTTCTATGGGAAACAACATAGACATAGCGATTGTCCGACGAGATACTACGCATAATAAGATCTTGCCTTGGGCAAGTCACATATTGCGCATTTACTTTATTATTGTATAAATTGGATTTATGCTTTATCAACTCGTTTCATATCATGGTTCAAACGTTACAAATCGATGAGGTTTACTACTCCTTTTCGAAATCCGAAGAAGTTCCCATAGAACTCCTTGAATCATCTGTCAACGGCTCAATCAATTACTTCTTCGGAATGCGAAAAAACAAAAAAAAAAAAGATTACTTGGTTTTTTTTTTATTAATATATGCCTATACCATTTTTCCTTCATTGATTTGATTCTTTCGATGGATACCGGGATTCATATTGGAAATAATCAGAAATCTAGGAATTAGAACCGTAAGAGTTGCCTCTCGATTTTTTGATTGGAATCAATACAAATCAAATAGATGAAGCAAAGAAATAGAATTGGGGTGCTATGTACATTACATATATGTAATTGATATCTACATATATGAATATGAAGATACATATTTTAGATTGATCTATATTAAGCCTCTATCTTTATACAGTACAACTTTATACACTACAATAACAGTAAGAAATAGTATGGTAGAAAGAAATATATGAATCTTTCTACCATACTATCGGATCTCATAGAATACTGCTGATTCTAGTCCCATTTAAGACGCGAAATTGTAATCCTTTTGATTTTCTTTCTTCAATCATTGATAAGAACTAAGGAGTCAAGTTTCATTCAAATTAATCATTTTGACTGACTGTTTTTACGTAAATGATAAGTAAAAAAGCAGTAGGAACTAGAATGAACAGTGCAGTAGCAATAAATGCGAGAATATTTACTTCCATAATCTCATCGTTTCGTTTTTTTTACTTCGCAATAACTCGGGATTTAATCCCATAGAGATGAGAAATCTTTCACCTGTAAATTCAATGGGATGAATTATATCTCGATGATATTGAATCAGATCAATATCATGAATAACAATATCTGAGCTATCAAATCGATTCATCGTCGAGAATTGAATAGTATAACATAGAGGATCTTTTATCCATACCGAATCCAAAATTGGATTCTTGATCTAATCTAATCAAGAATTCCTTTATTTATCATTCTTTTCCATTCTTTCTTTCTTTTCTATAACCTACCACCTTCCTTGTACAATCATCTGATGAAGTATCATCTGACCGTTTTTCCACTTCCATTGGTTACAAACCCAAACAAACAATAGAAGTAAAATGTAAAAAAAGACTGAGTTAAGTTCTAAACTCCGTTTTTTTAATGATCTAATTTTCTTGGAAGACAAAGAAGTGTGATAAAGATGAGTCCCAGTCTAAAAGATCTAATATTCCATCAAATTCACTATTTTAGAATTTGTTCTTTTTTCGATGGGATCTTTACCTTAGAAAGGAAAAAAAATGATTCATTCCCTTGCTAAGAGAGGCGGGATCCTTGTTTGATCTTTCTTTTATTAATATCCTCTTTCCTTGGATTAGGACTGGGACGCATATATCAAAAGTTCAGTGTGCAATTTGAATGAGATAAATTGTTTCAAATTCAAATTAGTAACTGAGATTACACACAATCGGAACCAGAAAAAGAGATAGGTTTAATCTGAAAAGTATTCTATCAGGGTAACTATGTTAAATTCATTTTGTAGCGTACAAGAAATGAATTCCATTTGTGTATGTGCTTCCAGGAAACATAGGATATTCTATTCCATTACACGGATCGGGAACAATCGAAAAAGTCCGACCCAGTATGGTATCTCTTGGAATTCTGAATATGATGCTACCAATAATTGTACTAATCCACATATGTCTCTCTCCCACCAATCGGTACTAGTTGAAGTAATGGAAATTCTCGTATTTGTTTGATAAGAAACGAAAAAGCAAAAAAAAAAGAAATAAGGATTTCCGTTGGGAATGAAATTCTGCTCCTTGTCCTCTTTTTCACAGAAAATGGAGAGATGGATTGAGTGTTTATTGGATCCGTCGGGACTGACGGGGCTCGAACCCGCAGCTTCCGCCTTGACAGGGCGGTGCTCTGACCAATTGAACTACAATCCCAGGGAAATAAGGTGTATAGCATACATATTCTTATGATTTCATTCAAACCATTTCTATTTAGAATCGCCGTGTTGTAACATAGACGCGAATGATATATTGATATCCACATGGATACGCACTTTAGTGAGAGCGGCATGGATTAATCCTTTCGTTATTGTCAAATCGATTGATAATCAATCTTTCAATGAACAAAAAGAGTCTTTTTTTTTTTCTTTACTCTTTTCCTTAGACTTTATACTTACAAATCCTGATATGAATCTAGATCATTAGCAAGATCCGCATTTGTGGGAACAAATAAAAATAAATAGAGCAAATAAGAAGTAGGGATATATCATAAAGTTTTCTTTTTTTTTTCCTCCTTATCAGGAATTTCTGGAAAACAAATGGGTTATATCATTTCATGGTGGATCAGCGAATTATTGGGCCGAGCTGGATTTGAACCAGCGTAGACATATTGCCAACGAATTTACAGTCCGTCCCCATTAACCGCTCGGGCATCGACCCAGGAAGAATCAATTCTAGGCTTATTGATAATCCATGATCAACTTCCTTTCGTAGTACCCTACCCCCAGGGGAAGTCGAATCCCCGCTGCCTCCTTGAAAGAGAGATGTCCTAAACCACTAGACGATGGGGGCATGCATGCTTGCCCGACCGCCATCATACTATGCTCATAGTATGAACAGTTTTTTTTAATTGTCAATATAATGTAATGGTATGACTAGATCCGACGGATCTTTCTGTCTTTCATGATTCCATAGAATTTTTTGATTCGTCATTTCTATTCATGAATCATTCATTCTAAGCGCCATTCTATATAGAAATCTATTAATAAATCTATTATATAAATCTATAAATCGATATTACTATATTAGATAGTACTATATTAAATATTCTATATTAAATATTAATATATTAAATAATAATAACTAGATAACTAAAATAATAATAAATTTCTATAGATAAATTTATATATATAAATAGAAAAAGGATAGGATCCTTTCAGGGAATGATTTGTCCGCCAGAAAAAAGGTTAAACTCCATTTCTTCCACTTTCATTCATTGATTCACTCGTTGTTAAGATGAGATATGCCCATCTCACACTAAGCCAGGAAATTAACAAACGATAAATCTGCGGGGATCAACAAGTTATCGAAAATGGTTTTTTCTTTAAGAATTTGCTTCAGGGGACAAGTAGAATCTCTTCATCACATGATTCGATGAAATATCTTGGATCTATGTCGAATTGGTAGGTACATGTATCAATCAAGTGAATTTCGTTCTGATAGGGGTCAATTCAATAAAAGAAAAGTAATTCGAGTCAGTCTTGAAATAATTCATTGCATTGATATTTATCAAATTCAATATCAATAAACCATTCTTACCCTAGGGAAATCAAATTTCTCGTTCCCGAATGGGCCACTAGCTATTATGAGTCTATTGCATGTACTTATGTATATAATATATGTACATAGATCTATCTTATCCGCATAATGATTCATTCAGGAATTGAATCAAACGCGCCCTTTTAACTCAGCGGTAGAGTAACGCCATGGTAAGGCGTAAGTCATCGGTTCAAATCCGATAAGGGGCTTTCGATTTTTTCATAAAACTCCAGTCTTAGTATTCATATTTGAGCGGAGAATAGAGATATTGTTGATATTGATATTTGTAATAAAAAAAAGTAACCAACTGTATAACTGAATTAGAATAATAACTTATTCTAATTCAATTAGAGTATAGTAGTTATAAAGTTGAACATTTGTTTATTATATTATAATGAATAATGAGAATGAATAATGATAAGTCGTCTCTTGAATTGCCAAATATTCCTATTTTCCATTATTCCAATCAAATCCATTGTAAAGATTAGAAATCAACAAAAGAAAAAGTAAGTGGACCTGACCCATTGAATCATGACTATATCCACTATTCTGATATTAAAATTCGATAGAGATGAGATTGGAACAGTGGGTCTTTTTTATTTCATTTCTTTGGACTCCGCAAGAATTTGTCGATATTTCCGATTAAATCTTCTTGTTCCTAGATGTTCCATAGGAATAAATTGCTATTCCGTTCCTCCACAGAGAAACGTTTATTCCAAGTCACAACATAAGAGCCATTTTCAATATCTTTCTTTG